AAAAAAAAGGTTCAGTAATCCCCCCTCTGAAAAAACAAACAATTAGTAATAAAATGTGGATGAATAATATTTTCATCGATTTTGGATCGGATTTGGCGGCATGGCCAAGCGGTAAGGCAGGGGACTGCAAATCCTTTATCCCCAGTTCAAATCTGGGTGTCGCCTGATCAACAAAATACTTAGAATTTCTTATTCTACTGATAGAATAGAACTCGACAAATTCTTGCCCTGCATAAGCAAAGGCAAAGGACGGGGCTTGTCGATACTTGATTTATAGAATACATAGTTCTATAAAAGACTGTAAGTTGTTTTCTCAAAATCTGGCTCTGTTTGGGTTCTGGGTAGCGGCCCAAACAGATATACCAATAGGGATGAGGTAAGGCTTACTTATTAATTCCAGAACTACGAAAGTAAGAGGTCAGAAATCTTGGTATCCAAAGGTTCCTAAAGGACATTCCATTTTTGCTCCTAGGATTGAAGAAAAGATTATACGAAAGACTATCAAGACTTCCTAATTATCTTACACTACCTACACTAACGTAGGGTCTACTGACTCTGTCTGGAATTAGATTGGATAGGCTGATGGGAAATCAATTTAGGAGTTGTGGAAAGGACTGAAGATACTTTGTATCCATATTTACGAGAGACTCCGAGTACTCAAACATTCAATCAGGATGGTTGGTCGGCTCTTATCTTATAGAATAACAGAGTAAAAGTCAAAGTAAAAAAAAATATATTTCTTTGGTCGTGTAAGGGGATTACAAAAAAAATGTATGTAATAATGGTAGTGATGTCTCCCCATTCTTTCACAGAAAGAAAGACAGTAAGGCTTAGATCAAATAGGAAATGTAGGTATCCAATAGATAGTTATCTATCTTGATGGTATATATTTTTTTTGTATTTTTGCTTATGAAAGAAAGGTAACAAAACAAACAATAGGTCTTACTATTCCCACATGTTCCATTAGGAGCATTCCTTTGCAATTTGCAAGGAAAAGGTGTGTGTATCGTATTTTTACTTAATACTTCCCAATTCTACCAGAAATCCTATAAAGAATCTGTTATGAGTGGATTCATTGAATTGGTTCATCAATAGCCTTAAGTCAGAATCCTATTTTGACTCTGCGCCATTGATTCTACTATGATTATTGATCAATAATGGAATAATTCCTTCATAGAAATAGGAGATATAATTCACATGGATATAGTAAGTCTCGCTTGGGCTGCTTTAATGGTAGTCTTTACATTTTCCCTTTCACTCGTAGTATGGGGAAGGAGTGGACTCTAGGTATATTAATAATTGATTGAGTAATCGATTGAGTAATCGATTGAGTAATCGATTGAGTAATCGAATTGTATCAATTGTTTAATTGATCGTTTTGCATTGATCGTTTTTCGAAGCTTTATTTTTAAAAAGCTTGTCTTTCTTTCAAAATTATACTGGAAAGACAATAATGAATAATAACCATTCGATCAAACAACGAATGATTACTATAGTTTAGTTGTATTTCAAAACTCAAATCTACGCATGATAGGAAATTTTTTCCAACCGAATTCCTCCTAAATATTCTGTTTGGATAAACCTGTTCTTACCAGAATTATGGATATTACAATGAGAAAAAACCAATCCCTAGTTTTTTCTTTATTTGTTTCTCTCTTTCTTTACTTTCACTGTTCTAAGAACAAATCGTTCTGCTATTAGATTACGACGATACTTACTTTCTACTGGAAGTGACTAGTGGTTGTCCAAAGAGGTTCTACACATAATAAAATTGGATCTTTCTTCCGCTGAGTGATCCACCACATATCATACATTTAACATTTTAGACTCCTAGAGATTTTTTTATGCTTTTTTGACTCATCTCATGTCATGTTTAAGCATGAAAAATGGTCCGAGTCCCCTTTACTAATCTACTTCCTTTCAAAATCTGAAGAAGTTACCATAGAACTTCGTAAATGATCTGTTAATGGCTCAATCAATGACTTCTTGGGATGGGAAATCAAAAAAATTCCTTGGTTTTGTTTTCTTTTGCTATAGTATATTCCTATACTATTCTTCCTCTATTGATTCTTTTGATGGATCCCGGAACCTATATATAAAATTATAAGAAACCTAGGAATTAGAAGAATTGGCCTTCGATTATTTTGGGTTGATCGAAATCGAGTGGATGTAGCGAAAAAAAGAAATAGAATTAGACTGCTATTTCGATGTACTAGTCTACTATTTAGATTAGATGTACATCTAATACATCATATACATACATATTGTAAATTGATCTATATAAACCCTCCATTTAGATAAAGTCTATATCTGTATACAATACAACTTTATATGATAATATCATTGTATACAATATTAGATAATATAAAATACTCTAAAGTGTGGTAGAAAGGACTATATATAGTCCTTTCTACCACATTTTATGATTCCAACCAGATCATTTCATTTAAGACTTGGAATTTTCTTTTAATCCCTTTCTTTCATTTCTTCAATCATTGAAAAAAGGATTGATAAGAACTAATAATTCAGATTCAAATTAATCATTTTGACTGACTGTTTTTACGTAGATAATAAGTAAAAAAGCAGTAGGAACTAGAATGAACAGTGCAGTAGCAATAAATGCGAGAATATTGACTTCCATAATTTCATTATTTATTTTTTTTTTCTTCGCAATAACTCGGGATGTAATCCCATAGAGATGAGAAATTTAACTCCTGTAAATTCATTGGGATGAATTGATCCTGATGATACTGAATAGGATCAATATTATGAATAACAATATCTGATCTATCAAATCGATTCATCGTCGAGAATTGAATAGTATAACATGGGAAGATCTTTTATCCATACTAATTACGAAATGGTATTTTTTATTGGATCAGGAATCCCATTGGATTTTTCATCCTCTTCCACTTTTTCTTTTCTATAACCTACTGTCTTCCTTATCTTATACAACTCTCCTTCCTGTGTATTATACTTACAATTATGAGGTATTATATGACCGGTATTCTATGGGTCACACACAGACCCAAACGAGGTGAGATGGAAAAAAAGGGATTAAATAAAAAAGATCAAATATTCCAACAAATTTACTGAAAAGGGTCCTTGCTCGGTCTTTTCTTTTATTTTATTAGTATCCTCTTTCTTGTATTTATTTGTACTGGAATGCATACATCAAAAACGATGTCTGCAATTTGAATGAGAATGAGATAGATTGTTTACAATTAGTCATTGAGGATACACAAACAAAGTCAGAACTAGAAAAGGTGTGGTTTAACCTGAAAAGTACTCTGTCGAGGTAATTATGTTAAGTTCATTGTCCATCGTACAATAAACGAATACCATTTTTGTATGTACTCCCGGTAAAATAGGATCACTCTACTCCATTTCATTGATCAAGAACAATCGAAAAAGAAAGTAAGACGAGGATGGTATCTCTTAAAATACTGAATATAGTAATACCACCGATTGTACTAATGTACATATGATATGTCTCTCCTTTATCAATCGGGAGTAGTGGAAAGATTTTAAATTCCCGTATCCATATTTGTGTGATGATAAATGCGAAATAAAAAACAAAAGAAATAAGGATCCCCACTGGGGATTAGATCTTGCTTCCTGTCCCCCTTTTCCGTGAAAAGAGAGAGATGAATTGATAAATTCACCGGATCCTAGTTCGGGACTGACGGGGCTCGAACCCGCAGCTTCCGCCTTGACAGGGCGGTGCTCTGACCAATTGAACTACAATCCCAGCGAGGTGTATGGCATACATATTCTTAATGTAATCATAAGAACATTCTAGTCCTAGTCGTCGTATTGTAAGAAAGACAGGAATGATATACTGATATCATATCCACATATAATATGTGCTATAGTGAGAGTGACACGGATTACTAGTAACCAATAATTATTTTACGGCCAAAAGTGGATAATCAATCTTTCAATGAGAAAAAAGAACTAAACTTTTTTGTTTGCTTTTCATGATACTTTACTTAATTAAGTAAAGTATCATGAATTAGATCCTTAGAAAGATCAGAAAGAGAAAAATAGGGATAGAGAAAAAAAAATTGATCCTTTCTCTTTATTTCTACGGATTAGGCATTTCCATTTATGGAAGACAAATTGGTTATATCATATTCATGAAGCGGTGAATTATTGGGCCGAGCTGGATTTGAACCAGCGTAGACATATTGCCAACGAATTTACAGTCCGTCCCCATTAACCGCTCGGGCATCGACCCAGGAAGAATTCATTCTAGGCTTATCGATAATCTATGATCAACTTCCTTTCATAGTACCCTACCCCCAGGGGAAGTCGAATCCCCGCTGCCTCCTTGAAAGAGAGATGTCCTGAACCACTAGACGATAGGGGCATATACGCCCGACCATCATCATACTATGATGATAGTATGAGCAGTTTTTTGGAATTGTCAATATAGTCTAATGGTATGACTAGATCCAAAAAATCTTTCCTACTTTTATGTTATGATTTTTTGGAATTTTTTTTTTTTCAAAAATTCAAAATAATAATCTTATCTACTTTTGGAGTAAATCCAATTTATTGTTCCTGAATGAACTCCTATGCATATACGTATATATTATGTACATATAGTACATATATACATATATGTAGTAGACTCATAATTAGTAGACTCATAATGGAAAAAAAAAATGGCTAATTCATGAATTGAATAAAACGGCCCTTTTAACTCAGTGGTAGAGTAACGCCATGGTAAGGCGTAAGTCATCGGTTCAAATCCGATAAAGGGCTTTTTTTTCCACTAAACTCAAGTTTTAGCCTTCGTTTTTCAGCGGAAAATATCTCTATTATTTTTTCTAAAAAGAAAAGGATAACCACCATTATAACGAATTCTGATTATTCTGACTTATAGTTAAGTTAGGAAGTTGAACATTTATTGATTAGCAAAATGACTAATTGCACGTATTAGGAGTAGTCCACCTGTAGTGACATAGTAGTCCTCCTCATGTCTCATTATTCAC